CAATATAATAGAAATTATTATTTCTATTTCCCCCCCCCCCCCCCCCAAAAAAAAAAAATCAAAAATACTTAACTTATAAAATAAAAATACTTATTTATTTAGAATTAGGTCCCAGGTCTCATATCAATTGTTAAATACCTCGTTTGTTGAAACGCTTAGTTTACTAAAAAGGGGGTTACGTTGGATTGGACTGAGAACGGGAAGGAAGAAAGCGAGTGGATCCACTAATTCCTGATTCTCAAATTAGTCCTTCCCACGGGGTATTATCTCAACGAATAAGTTAAAGTTATTGTAGGAGTGAAATCTTGAAATAATTCGAAAAATCAAGTAACAAATCCAAGGTAATAAAATAAGAAAGACAAAATAAAGACTTTCACATTTCTAGGATTAAACAAAAGGATTTGCAAATAAAAGTGCTAATGCCACGACCAATCCATAAATTGTTAAAGCTTCCATAAAAGCCAGACTAAGCAATAAAGTACCTCGTATTTTACCCTCTGCTTCTGGCTGTCTCGCGATACCTTCTACGGCTTGGCCCGCAGCAGTACCTTGACCAACTCCAGGTCCAATAGAAGCCAGCCCTACAGCCAATCCAGCAGCAATAACGGAAGCGGCAGAAATCAGTGGATTCATGGTAAGCTCCTCGTATAAAAATAAAGAAATGGTTAATGATACAAGCAATCAAGGAATTATGACTTATTTTTTTATTCCTAAGATTCATCCAGCCGAACTAACTAGGAACTTAAAATTAATGAGATTATTGAATGAACAGAACTGCTTAGATCTCGTTTAGTTCCTATCCATGGAGTCTTTATCAATCCATAAGGACCTAGTTCTTCCATTTCATTTATATTTATTTGTTCCGAACCACTGCACTCTTTATCTTCTATATGCTTATGCTTAATTTCATCTGTTTATTCATTCGGCCCCGACGAAACAGAAGGACTTCTATTTTATTGTAATTCCTATCTAAACTCACGGTGGGTTAGGAAAGTCAATAAGATATATGAATAGTTCATATATAACTAGTAAATATCACATATACAGGGCTTTCTTCCATAACGTAAACAAAAAATTTACACCTTATATTCAACCCGATTCTAGAATAATTCTTTGAAAATACAGAACAATTGGCTTCTAGGCATTAAATTCCATATACCCATTTGAGTCTAGTTTGTAAATTATTAGGTTCCTTTTATTACATTACCGCATTAATACAAGCATGAATACAAACAGACGAATTCGGTAGTCGGGGTCACATATCAATACAATATTTGAGATCCAATTGCATGCAATTCATTCGAATTTTGATCAATCCTTGAATTGAATAAAATCAAACAAACATATATTTGAGGGGGTATGACACAGGTGGGTCAAACATAAATATTAGGAAAACTCTTTTTTAAATCTTGTTCCTTTTTGACAACCGAATTCCATAATATAATAATCTTTTTTACTACTACTCTAAATCATCTATACCCTATATTTATTGTATCTATATCTGTTACAAAATAGCTTATCCGCCCATTGTCAATGATGACCCTCCATGGATTCCCCTATATAAGCCGCGGCTAAGGTTGCGAAAATTAGAGCTTGAATACCACTTGTAAATAATCCAAGGAACATAACAGGTATAGGAACTACTAAAGGTACTAAAGAAACAAGAACAACAACTACTAATTCATCCGCCAATATATTACCAAAAAGTCGAAAACTAAGTGATAAGGGTTTTGTGAAATCTTCTAGGATGTTAATTGGTAAAAGGATTGGAGTTGGTTGAATATATTTACCGAAATAACCCAATCCCTTTTTTGTAAGACCCGCATAGAAATATGCTACTGACGTGAGTAAAGCTAAAGCAACAGTAGTATTTATATCATTCGTGGGTGCGGCTAACTCTCCGTGAGGTAACTGTATTATTTTCCAAGGTAAAAGAGCCCCCGACCAGTTGGAAACAAAAATAAATAAGAACATAGTTCCAATAAAAGGAACCCAAGGACCATACCCTTCTCCAATTTGGGTTTTGCTCAAGTCTCGAATGAATTCAAGGACATATTCGAAAAAATTCTGACCGTCGGTCGGAATGGTTTGTGGATTCCGAACAGCGATAGTAGCGGAACCTAATAAGATAGCAATTACGAACCAAGAAGTAATAAGTACTTGGGCGTGTACTTGGAAACCTCCTATTTGCCAATAGAAATGTTGGCCTACTTCTACACCGGATATATCATATAACCCCTTTAGCGTGTTGATGGAACATGGTAGAACATTCATATTGCCCTCTGACAGAAATAGAACTTAAAAAGGAATTATTTTGATTTAACCATCTCTTTATCGATTCGCCTACTTTAAATTAATTGAATTGTATATTTCGGATACCCAGTAATTTTTATCTCTTTTTTGATATTCAAGATATAGTAACCGATTCCATAAATCTATGGAATTCGCGAAGTAATTGACTTATCTTATTATTGATCAACGATTTCTTATATAGCTAGAA